TAAAATAAAAAAAGAATAGATAGTAGGAATTCTCTTATCCCATTCGGAAAGATATCATCTCATAATTATCTATGGCTGTTTATGTCTCTAGCATGACCACTTGATAAAATGTGGAGGAAAGTAGGACAAATGGCCGATACTACTGGAAGGATTCCTCTTTGGATAATAGGTACTGTAGCCGGTATTCTTGTGATCGGTTTAATCGGTATTTTCTTTTATGGTTCATATTCCGGATTAGGTTCATCCCTGTAATAATTGGATGAACTGAGTTGTAGACATGAAAGCATAAGAACTCAACGGGATCCCCCTCGAATCAGACAAGGAAAGAGGGGGTAAGTCCCGTTGAGTTCTTAATAATCATACTATTTTTTTTTTAGAGATGTTTCAAAAACCTCCACCTTTTCTGATGATGTTTTTAAAAAATGAACTTCGTTAATTGATTCAGAACATCTGTTACTCAATAGTATCTGTCAATACTTAAAACAAAGAAGGAATCACTCGATTTACCCTTTTTGGATGACTCACAATTCTATATAAATAGAATATATTTCTATCAATCAGATATCATGCAAACCCTTTCCATACTAATAGAATAGAACCTTACTCCATTTAATCTAATAAATATTTAATCTAATAAATATTTAATCTAATAAATATTTAATCTAATAAATATTTAATCTAATAAAAGTGAAATTTTTATTTTATAAGTTCGTTGAAATTGAAGAAGTTCTATATTGCTCAATAAATTGACCTATATTTATTTGTCCACTACCACTATGTTACGTAAGAAATCTAAAAAAGGGTTATGATAAAATAAACCTATATATATAAAAAAAAAAAAAAAAAATGAAAACTACAAATATCCATTTTTTACGAACGGGATCGAGAATCTTTATTAATTCGACACAAGAAAGGGTTGGGTAAAATTCCGTTTCTTGTGTCAAGGACTAGGAGACGAACAATCTCCCCTAAAATCCTTTGTTCCTCTCATTTATACTTTGGTTTCTATTCTCCGCTTATTTATCTTTTGTTTTGATTCTAGTCAAATAGAAAACTATTGATTCATTCTATATCATACCGTTTCAATTTGGATTGAAAAAACAAATAAATAAAGAAGAGTTAAGTAAAACAGTCGCCTTCACAATATACTATGACCAGGAATGCGGTATTAAGTAATTCCCGAAATCCGGTAGAATAAAGAATATAAATAAGCAAAATTTTTTTGATCATACATAATTCCCAACAAAAATTTGTTTATTTTTAGAGCTTGATGTTGATAAATCCGCAGATCTAGAAATTCATTTCGGACAATTGAACCTTCTCAAACTGTTTCTTTTTAAGAACCAAAAAGATTTGTGCCAAAATAACAGATGCCAAGAAGAGCAAAAGACCTTGGACACGTAATGGATCTTGAAGTACTATTTCCGCATCTCCCTGACCAAATCCACCCACATTAGGATTACTCGTTAATGGTTGATCAAGTTTGATGGATTCGCCCTCTGAAACAAGAAGTTCCGGTCCTGGAGGGATAATATCAACCACTTGACGTCCATCCGATGCATCCGCTATGGTTATTTCGTACCCCCCTTTTTCTTTTCGTATTATTTTGCTTACTATACCTGCTGCTGTAGCATTATAAACATTATTGTTACTCTTGCTCCCGTCGGGATAAATCTGACCCCTTCCCCTGTTCCCGCCTACATATATGGGATATTTTAAGAAGTGCACATCTTTCTTAGTAGCGGGGTCCGGGGAAAGAATAGGAAAGGTGATTTCACTATATTTCTGACCAGGAACCGGACCTATCACAAGAATATTTTTTTTAGTGGGACGATAGCTCTGAAAAGACAGATTTCCTATCTTTTCTTTAATCTCGGGCGAAATACGATCGGGAGGGGCTAATTCAAACCCCTCGGGTAAAATAAGAACAGCCCCGACATTCAAAGCTCCTTTTTTACCATTAGCAAGAACTTGTTTCAGTTGCAGATCATAAGGAATTCGAACAACTGCTTCAAATACAGTATCAGGAAGTACCGCTTGTGGAACCTCGATATCCACGGGTTTATTAGCTAAATGGCAATTGGCACATACAATACGGCCAGTCGCTTCTCGTGGATTTTCATAACCCTGCTGTGCAAAAATCGGATATGCATTTGAAAGGGGTGCCTGGGTTAGTATATATATCATGAGCGATACGGAAATGGATCGAGTAATCTCTTTCTTTATCCAAGAAAAGGTATTTTTAGTTTGCATGGTCCAATCATTGATCCCGAAAATTTCTACAATAAAATTAGGTAGGTCGCTACTATAGTTCCCTATCTATAATTTTGCTATTTACTTAAATATTAAATAAAAATAATTTTACTGGAATATTGGAGGAATCCCTTGGATGGGTAGTAAGTACAATTTTGAATGTTTTGCTTATGTACAAAGTAACAAATATTAGAATTGGATCGTTCGATCACTTTTCAGTCATTCATTGAATGATAAATCACTACAAGTGAAGGAGATACACGATTTAAATAACGAAAGATCCAATATTTAAAAATTGTATCTAAAATGACTGGAAAAGTAGAAACAAGACCGGATATAATTTGATCATTATGAGCAAATCCAAAATCTTTGTAGACAGAGCCAATCATTAATTCCCAACCGTGGGGCGAATGGAATCCTATACATAAATCAGTTAATAAAAGAATAGAAAAAGCTTTTATTGTGTCGCTTAAGTTGTATAGGAATTCTTGAAACCAAGAGTTAAGAATAACAAGTTCTTCATTACCTAGAATAGAATAACCACTTAGAATACCGAAACAGATTATATTTGTCGAGAAGTGTAAAATTGTATGGATGCGATCCTCGTTGTGCATCTTGATCAATTGGATCGTTTCTTTGTAGATTTCGATGCGAGGCTTTTGTAAATGTGTTTCCGGGTATTCCTTTATCATTTCGTCCAAACGTAAGAGTTCCTCTAAGTCTATGAATTCTTTTAGAATACTCTTTTCTTGAATATCATTCAAAAAAATTTCGGATTGCCTAGTATTCCACCAATTAGTAAACCAAGATTCCAGACTTTTATTAAATGAGAGAGAGATCCACCAAGGCAAAAATACTATAGATGCAAGATATAGAAGGGAAATTAATACTTTCTTTTTTGCCATTTTTTCGTCTGTGAATTTAAATTAATGAACGCACCTCATTCGTCGACTCTATATGATACTAATATTTCTATCAAGCATAAGTTCTATTACAAGTCATCGATGTATTTCCGGATTTTTTTGTGATTCAGTACAGCGGTTAGTCCTTGAATTTAGAAAGAATATAGAATAAGAAAGAGCCCTCTTCAAATTAATAGTAGTCGGATTTCGAGACGAAAGAACTCCCGTTCTATCAAAATATCAAATATTTAGAAAAAAAATTCTTTACTTTATGATGAAATGTTTTGTTTTGATATATGATGAATCTAGCATTTAGATTTGTTACTGAATTGAGTTAAGTGGATTTACATACGCATAAAAAAAATTGTGGACATAAACAATTTAGTTTTAGAATTGTTTCATATACGTTTGCTTTGGCTCGAGTAAGCGTTCTGAAGAAACTTCAGTTAAGTTATGCTATAGAAAAAAAGATGATTCTTGAGTTTTTTATCTCTTGCAAAGTATTAATTCTCCAGTTCCTTTTTTCAAAATACTTCAATTGGTACACGCAAGAAATAGGCCAATTCAGCAGCTTTTTGCTCAATCTCTCGTGGAGTAAAATTCTCATCAGTACGAGTCAAGGGAATGGCTCCTTGTCCTTTTATTTCCATATAAAGGACACGACGAGCATAAATACCCTCTTTAATTTCTATTCTGATGGACTGAATGTCTTTCATAAGGAATCGGAGAAATATGCGACGATTTTTTCCAGGAAATCCCCAACGAAAAATACACACTATGCCCTCTTTTATATCGAATCGATCATAACCACTACCTACATTCCACGAAATTGTGCACCACAAATAGGAGCTAATAAAAAGACCTGCGATCCCATAGAAAGACATCACGATACCTTGTGGAAAAAAAATTATTTGCTGAGAAGGAAATAAAGATATAAAATTCCTACCAAAATAACTGGACGTTCCAACCAATAAAAACCCTAATGAACCTAAAAAAAGAATAAAGGCCCAACAGAAATTACTTGTTTTTCGAGACCCCGCTATAAGTTCTACCCATATACGTTCTGATCGCCAACTCATACTCTAACTAGACCTAGTTGCATTTTATTGGAATTGGGAGAATAACAAAAATAATTTTTTTTTTACTTTTTTTTGTTTCCGAAGTAACTCTCATCAACCAGCACTATTATGATGTGAACCTTTAGGGATAATTCATCGAATTTCTTAGATCCAAACTAAAATAATAACATCCCTTTCATATGATTTCCTAATACATATAGATATATTGACTTTCCATTTCAGAAATTCTCCCCGATCCCGATCTATTTGAAAATAGTTATAATTCATTTATCATGTTTACACATACATAAGAGCTTATGCCCGAAGGAAGCCGCATATTATACCATATTTTACTAAATAGATATCCGTGTTATGATCCAAGTAAGTCTTGAAAAATATATATATAAGATTTGTCCTTGTTGTATCTAAAAAATCTTGTTTTTTTGAACATAAAGAGATAAAGAAGCCATTGCAATTGCCGGAAATACTAAGCCCACTAAAGGCACAAAAATGGAGGGGAGACTGTTGAGAGTTATCATAGAATGGGTACCTCGATTTAATATTTGTACCTGTTATTTATTGTTATATTTATTGTTTTATATTTGAACCTTATCCTTATATTGTTATAAAGATATCTTATAATTCATATATAATTGTTATATTATACTAAGTATACCTAAGTGAGTATATATATACTTAATAGGGATAGGGAGTCTATAAGTATATGTTTTAAGAAATATATATTAATTTAAGAAATATATATTAATTAATAAAATACAATAAATAT